CTTGTCTGTGCTGCTTACTCCCCTTCTTCTTACCTGAAAACTGGATAGCTCTCTCATTCGGCTTACAGCCTACCACTTGCTGCTCTGATAGCTCGGCCTAAACCTACAGCTTCAATCAAGGTTGCTGAAATAAAGCAAAGAGCTACCTTTGCCATATAATTGACTGCAGAATTAGGGTCTTCCCCTTTCCCTTTGGGAAATACATATGGTGAAGGCCTTAACTAACCTTCATACTCCGAAAACCTTACTTAACTAACCACTTTATCCTCCGTTTATTCATGTCTTTCTCCTTATCCATCTATTTATGCCGGAAGGAGCGCCTTTACTTAAAACCGGAAGGGCGAGCCAGAAAGTAGGTAGAGTATGCCGCTTCGCTTGCCCTTTCTCCTTCCTCTGCAATAGGAAGTGAAAGAACTGCCTGCCATTTCTTAGGTTAGGCTGCTGTGTGATGCTTACTCCATCTCAACGGATAAGCTCAGCTGGCTTACTAATAGAAAGATGAACCCCTTGTGAGGCTATTATAGCACGCCACCCGTGCATTAAGATGATTTCACGTGGCTGCGGCAAGACCATTCCCACCCTTTCTGCTGGAAGAACAGCAGGAAGAAGTGGGCCTCCCCCCTCTCCTATGGTCGAGCAAGTAACCTCCCCCCTCTCTCGTTCTCCGGGTGGGTGAAATAGACTATATAGGTAGGGGCTTAGCTGCTCCTAGTCAGATAAAAGTTCTATACTGGGCGCAACCCTGAACTACTAAAAACCTGGCCCTTTGATGTGGTTGCCCCGCCGATTAGAATGATGTTTCGGAACCCACCCTGCAATAACGTGAAGTTTTTAATTAATAGTATATAATATATTTCTCCTGAATAGATCCCTTCCCTTTAGATTGAATTCCGTTCCGTCACCATCCATCCTTACAAAAGAAAGAGGAGAAGACCTATTGCTTGATTTAAGCTTAAAAGCTTTCAATGGATGGGAGTATTAAGCTTTTGGATGGAAAAAAGGGCTATTAACAACTGAAATAGCGCTTTAGAAACTTTTTCTTTCAAAATGAAACGTCGATAAAGGTAGTTTACTTGCTTAGTGTGAAACGCTAAGGGCCAATAGCCTTTTTTATACGGAAAGCCCAGCCTTTATTTTAATAAATTTTAATAAGTCCTTTAAATAGTTAATCCGCGCCTTCTATTTAGTTTACTGCCGAAATCTGAATAGGAGGAAATATGAGTCAAACAAAGGTTTAAATGAAAGGATCGAACGGAAAGAAAGGACTGTGGAAAGGGGAACGACATGTGAAAACTTGCTCTAAGGGGAGGCTTCCTATACCCATAAAAGGAGTGGCCAAAGAAGACCTGAATAATCCTGATCTTTGATCAAATTCTCACGTGTTATTACGTTACGTATATAAGCAATAACACCGGGGGAATAATTGAATACTGCTTTTTTTATTGGGGCCAGCTGCGCTTACCTTGCTTAGCCAGTGAAGAATAGACTAGTGTATAAGATAAGGGCTAGTGCTAGAGGCGAGCCTTCTTTTTCATACGGGCGATTCGCTGAGCCTTAACCCGATTGATTGGCCCGGGCTTTCATCACACCCCTGCCCACCAATGGTTCAACCTGTCACCCATATTTGATTCACCCGTAGTACCAATCAATCTCTTTCAACTACGCCGTCCTAGCTCGGGTTACTAGCTCAACATACGCAACGGGGACGAATGCTAGGTTAGAATCCGGTACTAAACTCTTAAAGGAGATCATGGTGGCATACGAATCACCTTATCTTGATACCATTGCAAGTGTAAAGACCAATCCGCATGATAGGTCCATAAACTAGAGACGATTAGATAGCACCATCAGACTTCCTTAGCGAATACTAGCGCCATCCTCAGACACTGAAGTCAGTCGGAGATATAGATTCGATACAAGCCCCATAGGGATCATAATCTGGATATCCTCCGTCCAGCCCCGACCCGGGCCACTCCAATCCCGGGAACCTTACCGGAGCTACTAAAATCTTGGAAATCTACTAGCCTTACTTGTTTCATTGATGGGTCTCCATCCCTCTAGCTTTCCGGTATGGTAAGGACAACCTTGAATCGGAGTTTTCATGCTCATACCAACCAAAATTCACTACAGGTAGGGTGAGAATAAGAAGGGTGGATAACCCCTAAGATAAAGCAGTCAACATTCACCTTCTTCCGAGTGGGATAAAAGAGAAGTTTGCCATCAACCCATTGACAAGATCAAACATCGGATCACTACTCATGAGCGGCGGCCCATCTAGCTAGTTGAGCCTTCCTTGCCCACCTTTTCATTTCTTTATTGGCCCAGCCTTCAACCATTAACCTCTCCTCTGTGCACCCTCTCTGGTGTCGGATGGATCTTTCCTTTCATTGAGTGATCTTCCTTTCCTCTTTAAGAAATGTGCATCATGGGAACAGTCATTGCCCGGGGTGGATGGAAGACTCAAATCTAATAAGGTTCCAGGGGCCCGCGCGTGTGGGCC